ATGAAATTTTTTTTTAGAAATTGGATGGGTAAAGGAGCAGAATTTAAAGATTATACAGAGGAACAAAAAAAAAGACAAAAGGAAGAAGAAGAGAACAAAATAAAGGAAAAAACGTGGATAAAAATCGCAGAAGCCTGGGATTTTGTTCCATATCCACAAGCAACAAGAAGTTTAATTTTAATAATTCAATCTATTTTTAGAAAATATATTTTATTACCTTCATTGATAATAGTTAAAAATATTGGACGTATTTTATTATCTCAACCCCCTGAGTGGGCTGAGGACTTCGATGAATGGAATAGAGAAAAGCATATTATATGTACCTATAACGGTGTTCAAGTATCAGAATTCGAACTTCCCAGAAATTGGTTTAAAGATGGTATTCAGATAAAAATAGTATTTCCTTTTTATTTGAAACCTTGGCACAGATCCAAATTGAGGCCCTCTTTTTCTTCTTATAAAGATCTAAAGAAAGAACAACAAAAGTTTTCTTTTTTAACGGCTTGGGGAACGCAAACAACCCTTCCCTTTGGTTCTGTCCCCCCCAAACCTTCCTTTTTTAAGCCTATTTTTAAAGAACTTAAAAAAAAAATTCGAAAAACGAAAAATAATCATTTTCGAGTTCTAAGCGTTTTAAAAGAAAGAACAAAAAATTTTCTACAAGATTCAAAAGAACCAAAAAGGGTGGTTATAAAAAACGTTTTATTTCAGTTTATAAAAAAAATAAAAAAAGAACTCTTAAAAGTACATCCAACTCGATTTTTTATATTGAGAAAGGTGTATGAATCCGGCGAAACTAACAAAAAAAAAGATTCTAGAATTAGGAATCAGATAATTCATGACTCGTTTAGAAAAATTAAATTTACAGATAATACAAATTATTCACTGAGAGAAAAAAAAATTAAAAATCTGACTGATATAACAAGGACAATCAGAAAGAAAACAAAGAGTCTTAAAAAAGAAAAAAACAGCAACGCCAAGAAAAGAAGTAGTCCTAACAAAACAAGTTATAATGGAAAAGAAAAATCACCAAAAATTTTTTGGAAAATATTAAAAATAAAAAAAAGAAGCAATCGATTAATCTATAAATTAGATTTGTTTATAAAAATTTTAATTAAAAGAATATATATCGATATCTTTATATGTATCATTCATATTGCCAGAATTCCTACACAACTAGTTCTTGAATCAAGAAATTTTTGTTTTGATAAATACATTTACAATAATAAAACAAACCAAGAAATAAAAAACAAAAAACAAATTAACTTTATTTCGACTCTAAAAAGTGAACTTTACAATATTAAGAATAGTAAGAGGAATTCACATCTTTTTTTTGACTTATCCTCTTTATCACAAGCATATGTATTTTACAAATTATCACAAACCCAAGTTATTAATTTGTATAAGTTAAGATCTATTTTTGAGTATCATTATCATGGAACTCCCGTTTTTCTTAAGACTGCAATAAAAAATTATTTTGTAACACAGGGAATATTTCATTCCGAATTAAGACATACAAAACTTTCAAGTTCTGAAACGAATCAATGGAAAAACTGGTTAAGAGGTCATTATCAATACAATTTATCTCAGATTAGATGGTTTGAATTAATACCACAAAAATGGCGAACTACAATAAATGAAGGTGGTATTACCCAAAATAAAGATTTAACAAAATGGAATTCGTATGAAAAAGATCGATTACTTTATCACAAAAAACAAAAGGATTTTAAAGTATATCCATTACCAAACCAAAAAGATAATTTTCCAAAATACTATATATATAATCTTTTATCATATAAATCTATTAATTCTGTAATTAAGAAGTCCTCATATATTATTTATGGATCACCATCAGAATTAAATAACAACCAAAAAATTACTTTTAATTACAACAATTATAAACAAAATTTATTTGAAAGCCTGGAGGAAATTCCTATCAATCATTATCTAGAAAAGGGCGATATTGTGTATATGCAAAAAAATCCAGATAGAAAATATTTTGATTGGACAATTCTAAATTTTTTTCTAAGACAAAAAATAGATATTGAGGCCTGGACCAAAATGGATTATAGCAGTAATATAAATACTAAGCTTGGAAGTAAGAATTACCAAAAAATTGAGAAAATGGATAAAAACAATATTTTTTATCTGATGATTCATCAAGATTTAGAAATAAATCCAATCAATGACAAGAAATTCTTTTTTGATTGGATGGAAATGAATGAAGAAATCCTAAACCCAATATCGATAAATCTGAAACTTCCGTTCTTCCCAGAATTTGTGCCACTTTCTAATGTATACAAAATAAAACCATGGATTATACCAAGCAAATTACTTCTTTTAAATTTAAATAAAAAGAAAAACATCAATGAAAAGAAAAAATTCCATTTTTTTAGACCATCGAATGAAAAAAGATATTCTGAATTAATGAATCGAAATCAAGAAGAAAAAGAACCCGCGGGCCGAAGAGGCCTTGGATCATATTCACAAAACCAAGATAAAATGAAAAAACAATATAAGATCCGGAATAAGATGAGACCAGAAATGATTTTCTTACGGAAACACTATTTGCTTTTTCAATGGATAATAGACGATGGTTTAATTCCGAATTTAACTGAAAGAATGATCAATAATATCAAGATATATTGTTACTTGCTTGGACTGATAAATCCAAGAGATACTACTATATCGTCTATTCAAAGGAAAGAAATAAATCTGGATATAATGGTGATTCGAAAAAAATTGACTCCTATAGAATTGAATAAAAAGGGGATATTTTTTATCGATCCCATTCGTTTGTCTGTAAAAAACGACGGATACTTTATTATATATCAAACCGTAGGTATATCGTTGGTTCATAAAAGTAAGTACCAAACTCCTCAAAGATATCGAGAACAAAGATATATCAATAAAAATAAATTGGATGAATTTCTCCCAAGATATCAAATAATAATTCGAAAGAGAGACAAAAAACATTATGATTTTATCGTTCCTGAAAAGATTTTATCATCTAGACGTCGTAGAGAATTGAGAATTCTAATTTCTTTCAACTCAAAGAATATAAATAGTGTGGATAAAAATCGAGTATTTTGTAACAAAAAGAACATAAAAAACAGGAATCCTTTTTTGGATCAAAAAAAGCATCTTGATAGAGATAAAAACGAATTAATTAAATTAAAGTTATTTCTTTGGCCTAATTATCGATTAGAAGACTTAGCTTGTATGAATAGATATTGGTTTAATACCAATAATGGAAGCTGTTTTAGTTTGTTAAGAATATATCCACAATTAAAAATTGGTTGATGGTACATTTTTACTATATATTCTGTACCATATAGAAAAGCAAACAGATGCACATATGCCCTGTCTTACGTCCCAGTCTAATATTAGATCTTTTTTATTTAATACTAAGTCAATGACGTATCAATTTGTTTGGATAAAATCTATAAAATAAACGAATATATGGAATAGTCCGAATTTTAGGTCTAAATTATTTGACGTTGTAAGTGTAAAAACGTACCATCTACTTTTTTATCCCTGTCCAACTAAAATTAAAATTCTTGTGTATACTAATTACTACATTAAAATGACTAATATTATTATTACTGATCAAATAAAATATTTTATATATAAATTAAAGGGTAGAAGGAGCTTTTTTTATGATAAAAAATCCATTCAGTGCAATTTTTTTGAAAGAGGAAAACGAAGACAACAAGGGGTCTGTTGAATTTCAAGTAGTGAGTTTCACCAATAGGATACGGAGACTTACTTCACATTTGGAATTGCACAAAAAAGACTATTTATCTCAGAGAGGTCTGCGTAAAATTCTAGGAAAACGTCAACGGCTGCTCGCCTATTTGTCAAAAAAAAATAGAGTACGTTATAAAGAATTAATCGGACAGTTGGAGATTCGAGAAACAAAAAATCATTAATTGGAAGAGTCATTTTGAATTTTTGCTTAAATTTTGATGAACCTCTTTTCGCTTTCAGCAATTCATGGAAGAATGAATCGGGAAAAAACCTATGACTGCACCAGTTACACGAAATGACCTTATGATAGTCAATATGGGCCCTCAGCACCCATCAATGCACGGTGTTCTTCGACTCATTGTTACTCTAGATGGTGAAGATGTTATTGACTGTGAACCGATATTGGGTTATTTACATAGAGGAATGGAAAAAATTGCGGAAAACCGAACAATTATACAATATTTACCTTATGTAACACGTTGGGATTATTTAGCTACTATGTTCACTGAAGCAATAACTGTAAATGCACCAGAGCAGTTAGGCAATATTCAAGTGCCTAAAAGGGCCAGCTATATCAGAGTCATTATGTTAGAGTTAAGTCGTATAGCTTCGCATTTGTTATGGCTTGGCCCTTTTATGGCAGATATTGGCGCACAGACCCCCTTCTTCTATATTTTTCGAGAAAGAGAATTGATATATGACCTATTCGAAGCTGCTACCGGTATGCGAATGATGCATAATTATTTTCGTATTGGAGGAGTCGCTGCTGATTTACCTTATGGCTGGGTAGATAAATGTTTGGATTTTTGTGATTATTTTTTAACAAGAGTTACTGAATATCAAAGGCTTATTACACGGAATCCTATTTTTTTAGAGCGAGTTGAGGGAGTAGGAATTATTGGCGGAGAGGAGGCAATAAATTGGGGTTTATCGGGACCAATGCTACGAGCTTCCGGAATACAATGGGATCTTCGAAAGGTTGATCATTATGAGTCTTACGATGAATTTGATTGGGGAGTTCAATGGCAAAAGGAAGGGGATTCATTAGCTCGTTATTTAGTACGAATCGGTGAAATGACAGAATCAATAAAAATTATTCAACAGGCTTTAGAAGGAATTCCGGGGGGGCCCTATGAGAATTTAGAAATCCGGCGCTTTGATAAAGTATGGGATCCCGAATGGAATGATTTTGACTATCGATTTATCAGTAAAAAACCTTCTCCTACTTTTGAATTGTCAAAACAAGAACT